TTAGAATTCGTTTTTTTCGCTTGTATCTCCCATCTTTCTATTTTTTTTTTTTTTTTAGTTATTTACTAGAGCAATTATGATCTGAAAGTCGATCCAGGGCAAGTGTTCGGATCTATTATGACATAGACGTGCGGCGCTCAACGGACCTTTTTTTATTCTAAACCCTTTATGGTTTTTGGATTTTGGATTCAAGTAAAAACAAATTTTTTATGCAATTTAGCCTATTCCTATCTCAATTAGAAGGTATTAGATGGAGCTACCCAAAATTTTACTAAAATTTTAGTATTTTACATAAAATATATTAATCATTATCAAAAATACTCTGATATCTAAATATTCCAAATCGCATGAGCAGTCGTTAGACATTACTAAGAACTATCCCGGTATTGAGTAATTCGAAATTTTTTTTAGAATATTTGATTTTCGAATAATATATATAGAACAGAATAGTTCTATTTTCTTATTAATTATTATTTTTTTTTTTATTTCATTATTTATTCTTAATTTTAAATTTAAGATTTAGAAATCGTAAGTTATTTCTTTTCGTTTTATGTTTTATATAGAAGAAAAGAAATAAATCGATTCTCTACTGTATCTGTGTATTCTTTATCCCTACCAAATAACAGACAAACTAGAATGATCTGAGAAGGGATATAATGAAATTCTTTCCTTTAATTGGCTCTTGCCAGAAGAATGATTCCATTTTCTTTTACTAATGGTAATGGATTGAGCCGAATTTTAACAAAAAAAAATGACTTTTATTCGAAACGCCCCGTGATCTTCAACCAATTATGCGCTTCAATGTAATTCCCAGGAGTAAGCGTTATAGCCTGTTTCCAATACTCAGCAGCTTGATCGAACCAAGCCTCCGCAATTTCAGAATCTCCCTGTCGAATGGCTTGTTCTCCTCGGTCGGAATAGGTCGGTCAATTCCTTCCCTTAGAACCGTACTTGAGAGTTTCCTACCTCATACGGCTCCGCAATCAATTCTTTTGGTGTCCTTTTTACCTTTCAAACTGAATAAAATTTCTTATAGATCTATCCCACTATTTTGGGTAACCAAAAGAGGTTAATCGCATGAGTTTCAAACTTTCATTTTGATTAATAATCCGTTTTATCTTTTCTCCCACCTCCAGAAGAATAATAGGTATTTACTCCTATCATTAGTCTTTTCCGCAAGGTAACTATCTCGGTTTCATATCCAAATTGATTTTCATATCGAAACTTATATAGATATAGAATCTTTGAAAAAGTCTTTCCATAAGTAAAAGTAAGAAAAAGAAAAAAAAAGACTTACTCTCTTTGGGATCTGATCCTACACCGCCGCTCAATACCTTAGTGGATCGACTTTATTACATAAGTGAATTCCTAACTTTTATCTATCTTATATAGAGGCATAAGTAAGCAGTTCTTTTCTTAATGTATTGGTCAAAAAACTCATTAATTAATCTTTACGGTGCTTCCTTTCTATCAATTAGATTTTTTTATCCATAGACATAGAAAAAAGTATATAGGCATATCTTATTTTTTCATATTTGAACTTCGATGAAGTTTCTTTCTTTGCTACAGCTCATAAAAATCGTCGTTTTGGACGATGCATATGTAGCGAGCCTATTTATTTTAGTATTTATTTGGTCTTCCTTTTTTTTCTATAGTAGAGATAGTCGCACGTAATGACAGATCACCGCCATATTATTAAAAGCTTGTGGTAAGAATGGGTTTCGTTCTAATGCCCGAAAATAATATTCTAAAGCTTTTGTATGTTCTCCATTACTTGTGTGGATAAGGCCTATATTATAGAGTATATAACTTCGATCGTAGGGATCGATTTCTAGTCGCATAGCTTCATAATAATTCTGTAAAGCTTCCGCATAATTTCCTTCGGATTGAGCCGACATCCGTTACGGTCGTCATTCGATTCAAGGAATCTCCGTTCCAGAACCGTACGTGAAATTTTCATCTCATACGGCTCCTCCTTTAATATGCATAATGAGAATAACAAATACATGGAATGAAAAAAAAAGGGGTTGAAATATTCTCATTATAAACTGAGTGGGGCTAGTGTTTTTACAAAAAAGCTCTAGCCAACCTTCTTGAGCAAGAGCTTTTACTAACATCAAACGTCTTGATACTAAATAGAAAGGATAACTCCAGCAATTCCTTTGTCCTCAACGCCTCCTAATTTCCAGGAAATAGTCACTTCAACAGCCTTCGATGGTTATATGGGTATCCAATGTACGAACGAGATGGATGTTTGTTGTCCCAACCATTTTTTTTAGTCCCAATCCAGATAAGAAAGGGGAGTAGGTAGGTAATTTTTAACAAAGCTTTCGTGTTGTCGATTGCTAGATGTAGTGCTTCTCCCCCTATGCCGCCTATTGGTACTATATTACTAGGAAGTAGGATTGATCTGTAATACAGAACACATAGGTATAACCTTTCGCTCAATATCAATACTAAAATCGATAACGGAAGCATAGTATCTGAGGTTGCATCAATC